TTATTTTTTTTTATTTATATGTAAATTTATTAAAGATGGTTTAATCTTAAATTTAAAAGAAATTAATATTTAATATATATATATATATATATATTAAAAATTTAATATATTAATATATATATATATATAATAAATTATTAAAAAATTAAGATTAATTATATTAATATTTTTTAATTTTAATGAATATTAAGTGTTTAATTCTTGAATTTATTTTTCTATATAAATAATATAGAAAAAGAAAAAGAAATTATTTAAAATTTAATAATTTCTATTAAATATTTTAATATTTCTATTTATATAAATTTATATATAAATAAATTTTTTATAGTTTATAAATTTTATTTTAAATTTATTTTACATATAAATTTTAGTGTTGAATTTATATTATTTAAATAATAATTTATTTATAAAGGTAGTAATTAATATTAAATTATTTAAGAAATTAAGATTTAGTAATATTTTAATTAATAACAAATTTTGTGCCAGCAGTTGCGGTTATACAAAAATTAAGTTAAATTTTATTGGTAATTAATAAACAATAAAAAATAATAAAAATTTTAAATTATTAAGTGAAATTTTAATTTAATAAAATTTTATGAAAAAATTGTGATTTAATAAATTTTATAATAAACTAGGATTAGATACCCTATTATTAAAATTTAAAATTAAAATACTAAAATAGTAAATAATTATTTATTGAAACTTAAATAATTTGGCGGTATTTTAGTTCATTTAGAGGAATCTGTTTAATAATTGATAATCCACGAATAAATTTACTTAATTTATAATTTTGTATATCGTTGTTAAAAAAATATTTTTTAATAAAATTAATATTTAATAATTATTATAACAATTTAAATCAGATCAAGATGCAGATTATAATTAAGAATATAATGGATTACAATAAATTTATTTATATGAATATTAATTTGTAATAATTAATTGAAAGTGGATTTAAATGTAATTTTATTTAATTTAATAAAATGATTATATATTAAAATATGTACATATTGCCCGTCGCTTTCATATATAAATAAGTTGAAATAAGTCGTAACAAAGTAGAGGTACTGGAAAGTGTTTCTAGAAAGAACAAATTAGAGCTTGAGTTTAAGTATTTCATTTACATTGAAAAGATATTATAAATTAATTAATTTGAGGGGGAAAATTAATAAGTTATATTATAATAAAAAAATTTTTAAATAAAAATAATATTTAAGGGGTTAAAGTATTTTTATTGAAAAAATTAAATAATTTATAGTGAATTAGTATTGTGGGAGAATTTTTAAATATAATGAAATAATAAATTAAATGTAAGTAATTTTAATTTAGTGTATCTTGTGTATCAGAGTTTATTAAAAAAAATCTTTATAAAAAAAAATCTCGAATTTACAAGAGTTAATTCATTAATAAAGTTATTGTGGCATAAATATTTTTTATAATTAATTTGAAATGAAATTTAATCGTTTTTAAATATATCTAGTTTTTTTAGAAAAAAATTTAATTTTTTATTATTTTTATAAATGAATTAATTAATTAATTCATTTATAAAAATAATTTTATATTTTAAGGGATAAGCTTTAATTTATATTTATATAAATTTAAATGAAAAATTTAATTGAAATTTATATAATTTATATTGTTAAAAAATTTTAATTTATTATAAATAATTTCATTTAAAATAAAATTTAAAAAAATTTTATATTTTTATAAGAAAAAATTTTTTAATTTAAAATAATTTGATATAATGATAAAATTAGTATATAAAATTATAAAAAATTTATTATTTTTGAAAAAATTAATTAAAAGGAATTCGGCAAAAATATATATCCCCTTGTTTATCAAAAACATGTTTTTTTGAAAATAATTTAAAGTTTAATTTGCCCCCTGATAAAATTAAAGGGCTGCAGTAATTTGACTGTACAAAGGTAGCATAATCATTAGTCATTTAATTGATGACTTGTATGAAAGATTGGATGAGATATAAACTGTTTTTTAATTATATAATAGAATTTAATTTTTTAATTAAAAAGTTAAAATAATTTAAAAAGACGAGAAGACCCTATAGAGTTTTATAATTTTTTTATTTAAAATTTTTTGGTTTATTTAAAATTAAGATTAAATAAATTATTTTGTTGGGGTGACAAAAAAATAAATAAAACTTTTTTTTTATAAAAAACATATATAAGTGAATATTTGATCCAATAATATTGATTATAAGAAAAAATTACCTTAGGGATAACAGCGTAATTTTTTTTTTTAGTTCATATAAAAAAAAGAGTTTGCGACCTCGATGTTGGATTAAAATAAAATTTAAATGCAAAAGTTTAAAATTTTTGATCTGTTCGATCATTAAAATCTTACATGATCTGAGTTCAAACCGGTGTAAGCCAGGTTGGTTTCTATCTTTTATAATATAAAATATTTTAGTACGAAAGGATTAAATATTTAAATTAAATTTATATTAAAAGAATATTATTAATTTTTAATTATATAAATAGATAATTATAATATATATATATATATATATATATAATATTCATATATTAATATGTATAATACTATTTTGACAGAAAAAATGTGATGATTTTAGAAGTCATTAATATATAATTAATTTATATATATAGTATTGTATATATATGATATTTATTTAATTTTATTTGGCTTATTAATTTTAATTATTGGGGTATTAGTGGGGGTAGCTTATTTAACTTTATTAGAACGTAAGGTTTTAGGTTATATTCAAATTCGTAAAGGTCCCAATAAAGTTGGTATTTTAGGGATTTTACAGCCTTTTTCTGATGCTATTAAATTATTAACTAAAGAACAAACTTATCCTAATTTTTCTAATTATATTTGTTATTATTTTTCTCCTGTAATTAGATTTATTTTATCTTTAATAATTTGATTATTAATTCCTTATTATTTTAATTTGATTAGATTTAATTTAGGGGTTTTATTTTTTTTATGTTGTACAAGTTTAGGTGTTTATACTGTAATAGTGGCTGGGTGATCTTCTAATTCAAATTATGCTTTATTAGGGGGATTACGAGCTGTTGCTCAAACTATTTCTTATGAAGTTAGATTAGCTTTAATTTTAATATCTAGAATTATTATAATTATAGATTTTAATTTATTAAAATTTTTTTATTATCAAGAATATATATGATTTTTATTTTTAATATTTCCTTTAAGATTATGTTGAATAAGATCAAGATTAGCTGAAACTAATCGTACACCTTTTGATTTTGCTGAGGGGGAAAGAGAATTAGTTTCTGGGTTTAATATTGAATATAGAAGAGGAGGATTTGCTTTAATTTTTTTAGCTGAATATTCTAGAATTTTATTTATGAGAATATTATTTGTTTTATTGTATTTAGGGGGATTTTATTTAAGAATTTTATTTTATTTAAAATTAAGATTTATTTCTTTTTTATTTATTTGAGTTCGGGGTACTTTACCTCGTTATCGATATGATAAATTAATATATTTAGCTTGAAAAAGATATTTACCAGTTTCTTTAAATTTTTTATTATTTTTTTTAGGTTATAAAATTTTATTGTTATAATTAATTTTTTTTAGTACAAATTAATAGAAATATTATTCTTTCTTAAGTTTTCAAAACAAATGCTTATTACAAGCTCATTAATTATTTAATTAAATAGTAAATTATCTCAATATTTATTAATAAATGGGTTAATAATAAAATAAGAAAAGTAGAAAATTGTTAGTAATTGTCCTGTAATAACATAAGGATCTTCAACTGGACGAGCTCCAATTCAAGTTAGTAAAATAACAATTGTTACTATAGATCAAAATAAAATTTGATTGATAGGATAAAATTGAATACCTTGAATTTTTTTATTAAATGTAAACGGAAGAATAATCAAAATTAAAATAGATATTAGTAAAGCAATTACTCCTCCTAATTTATTGGGGATTGATTGTAAAATTGCATAAGCAAATAAAAAGTATCATTTTGGTTGAATATGTACCGGAGTTACTAAGGGGTTAGCAGGAATGAAATTATCAGGATTTCCTAATAAATAAGGATTTGTTAAAGTTAAAATAGTTAATAAAAATAATAAAATAATAAATCCAATTAAATTTTTAAATGTAAAAAAAGGATGGAATGGAATTTTATTTAAATTTTTATTTAAACCTAGGGGATTATTAGAACCTGTTTGAAGTAGGAATAATAAATGAATTATTGTTATTATTAAAACAATAAAAGGTAATAAAAAATGAAATGTATAGAATTGAGTTAAAGTTGCATTATCAACTGCAAATCCTCCCCAAATTCAAGTTACAATTTTTACCCCTAATAAAGGAATGGCTGATAAAAGATTAGTAATGACAGTTGCTCCCCAAAATGATATTTGTCCTCAAGGTAAAACATATCCTATAAATGCTGTTGCTATTAATAAGAATAAAATGATTACACCTACTATTCAGGTATATTTTAAATTAAAAGATTCATAATAAATTCCTCGACCAATATGAAGGTAAATACAGATAAAAAAAAAAGAAGCTCCATTAGCATGAAAAGTTCGAATTAATCAACCATAGTTTACATTTCGGCAAATATAATTAACTCTATAAAATGCTATTTCAATATTTGCTGTATAATATATTGTTAAAAATAATCCTGTTAAAATTTGGGTAATTAAACATAAAGCTAATAAAGATCCAAAATTTCATCAAAATGAAATATTTGAAGGAGTAGGTAAATCAACTAATGATCCATTAATAATTTTTAAAATAGGATGAGTCTTTCAAATAGTAATAAATTTATTTATCATTATTAATTTGTTTATTAAATTTAATCTAATTTGAAAATGATCGGATTGGTCCATAAAAAATATTAGTAATTTTTACAATTGCAATTAAAGTAATAAATAAATAAATTACTAATATTATTATAACTAAAAATGTTTGGTTATTATATAATTTTCTTAAATTAATTTTATTTTCATTATTAATAAATAAAATTATTTGATTAAAATTATTTATGTCTGAATTTATAGATAAATTTATTCATGATAGATTATTTATATATATAAATTGAATAAATATTAATAAAATTAGTGAAATAAAAAATATTTTTTTAAAATTAATTATAAATTTAAATATTTCATTAGAAGCAATTCTTGACACGTAAATGAATAGAACTAATAATCCCCCTAAAAAAGTGAGAAATAAAATATATGCAAATCAATAAGTTTTAATTATTATTCCTGTTAGTAAGCAGGTTAATAAAGTTTGGATTAAAATTATTAATCCTATAGATAAAGGATTATTTAAAAATAATATAAAAAAAGAAATTATAATTATAAAAAATGAAAAAGTTAATTTAAAAATTTCAAATCAAAGAATAGTTTAAAAAAAATAATAATTTTGGAGATTATTGATAAAGATATTTTTTTTTTTTGAAGTTTTTAAAGTAAATAACTTAACTTTGATTTACAAGACCAATATTTTTTTAAACTATAAAAACAAATGATAATTTTAAATACATGAATTATTTTTATTTTAATATTTATTGTAGGTAATTTAATTTTTATTTTTAAGCATAAACATTTAATAATTGTTTTATTAAGATTAGAATTTATTGTTTTAAGAAATTTTTTTTTTATATTAATTTATTTAATATTTATTGATTATGATATATATATATTAATAGTATTTTTAGTTTTTTCCGTTTGTGAGGGGGCTTTAGGGTTATCTATTTTAGTTTCTATGATTCGAACTCATGGAAATGATTATTTTCAAAGATTTAATTTATTATAATATATTATATATATATATATTATATAATAAAAAAAAAATGATAAAATTTTTAATTATGATTATTTTTATAATACCTTTATGTTTTATGAGAAATATATTTTGAATGGTTCAAATAATTTTATTTTTAATAATATTTTTATTTATAAATTTAGGATTAAGATTAAATTTATTTTGTAATATAAGATATATAATATCTTGTGATATTATATCTTATGGTTTGATTATATTAAGAATTTGAATTTCTATTTTAATAATTATAGCTAGAGAAACTTTAAATAAAATAAATTTTTATATTAATTTTTTTTTATTTAATATTCTTTTTTTATTAATTATATTATATTTAACTTTTAGAACAATAAATATATTTATATTTTATTTATTTTTTGAGGGGAGATTAATTCCTACTTTATTATTAATTATTGGTTGAGGGTATCAACCTGAACGTATTCAAGCTGGGATATATTTATTATTTTATACTTTATTTGTATCTTTACCTTTATTAATAGGAATTTTTTATATTTTTAATGAGACATATTGTATAATAATTTATTTTTTAAAATTTTTTAATATAAATATTTATATTTTATATTTTTCAATAATTTTAGCTTTTTTAGTTAAAATACCAATATATTTTGTTCACTTATGATTACCTAAGGCTCATGTTGAAGCACCTGTTTCGGGTTCAATAATTTTAGCTGGGATTATATTAAAATTAGGGGGTTATGGATTATTACGTTTATTGATTTTTTTACAAGAAATTAATTTAAAATTAAATTATTTAAGAATTATTATTAGTTTAATTGGAGGGTTTTATATTAGATTAAAATGTTTTTGTCAGGTAGATATTAAATCATTAATTGCTTATTCTTCAGTAGCTCATATAAGAATTGTGATTAGTGGGATTATAATTATAAATTATTGGGGATTTATAGGATCTTATATTTTAATAATTGGTCATGGTTTATGTTCATCTGGTATATTTTGTTTAGCTAATATTAGTTATGAACGATTACATAGACGAAGATTATATATTAATAAAGGAATAATAAATTTTATACCTTCTATAAGATTATGATGATTTTTATTAATATCTTCTAATATAGCTGCCCCACCTAGTTTAAATTTAATAGGGGAAATTAGTTTGATTAATAGATTAATAAGATGATCTTGAATTTCTATGTTATTATTAATATTAATTTCTTTTTTTAGAGCTGGTTATAGTTTATATTTATATTCGTTTATTCAACATGGAAAATATTATTCAGGGGTTTATAGATATTATATAGGAGTTTCTCGAGAATATTTAATGTTAATATTACATTGATTACCTTTAAATATTATAATTTTAAAAATTGATTATAGAATAATTTGATTTTATTTAAATAATTTAATAAAAATATTGATTTGTGGTGTCAAAAATGTGAATTAAAATTCATTTTAAATTATTAATAATATAAAATATTCAATTTGTTTTATTTCTTTTATTTTTTTATTTTTAATAAGAATAATTAATTTTTTTTTTACAATTTACTTTATTATAAATAATATAATTATTTTATTAGAATGAGAAATTATTTCTTTTAGTTCTATATCAATTATTATATCTATTTTATTAGATTGGATATCTTTATTATTTATAATATTTGTTTTTTTAATTTCTTCTGTTGTTATTTATTATAGAAAAAGATATATAAGATCTGAATTAAATTTAATACGATTTATTATTTTAGTTTTATTATTTGTTTTTTCAATAATATTATTAATTATTAGACCTAATATTATTAGAATTTTATTAGGGTGAGATGGTTTAGGGTTAGTTTCTTATTGTTTAGTAATTTATTATCAAAATTTAAAATCTTATAATGCAGGTATATTAACAGCTTTAAGAAATCGTATTGGGGATGTTTTTATTTTAGTAGTAATTGCTTGAATAATAAATTATGGTAGTTGAAATTATATTTTTTATTTAGAATTTATAAATAATGACTGAGAAATAAATATGATTGGAAGATTAATTATTATAGCTGCAATAACAAAAAGTGCTCAAATTCCTTTTAGTTCATGATTACCAGCTGCTATAGCAGCTCCTACACCTGTATCTGCATTGGTTCATTCTTCTACTTTAGTAACGGCTGGTGTGTATTTATTAATTCGATTTAATATAATATTAGTTGATATATTTTTTTTAAAATTATTATTATTATTATCAGGATTGACAATATTTATAGCAGGTATTTCAGCAAATTATGAGTTTGATTTAAAAAAGATTATTGCTTTATCTACTTTAAGACAATTAGGTTTAATAATAAGAATTTTAAGAATAGGATTGCCTGATTTGGCTTTTTTTCATTTATTAACCCATGCTATATTTAAAGCTTTATTATTTATATGTGCTGGGGTAATTATTCATATAATAAATGATATACAAGATATTCGTTTTATAGGTGGAATTAGAATATTTATTCCTATAACTTCTTTATGCATAAATATTTCTAATATAGCTTTATGTGGGATTCCTTTTTTAGCTGGGTTTTATTCTAAGGATTTAATTTTAGAATTAGTAAGATTTAGAAATTTAAATTTAAGAATTTTTTTTTTATATTATTTTTCTACTGGGTTAACTATATTTTATACTTTTCGTTTAGTAATATATTTAATAGTAAATGATTATAATTTAATAAGAATTTATAATTTATATGATGAAGATTATATTATATTAAAAAGAATATTAGTTTTATTATTTATAAGAATTATTAGAGGAAGATTTTTAAGATGATTAATTTTTTCTTATCCTTATATAATTTATTTACCTTTTAATTTGAAAATAATAGTTATTTATGTTAGTTTAATTGGGGGAGTTTTAGGTTATTTAATTAGAAATATGAGAATTTATTCTGTAAATAAATTTATTATAACTTATAATTTGAGAAACTTTTTGTGTGTTATATGGTTTATGCCAAATTTATCAACTTATGGTTTGAGATATTATTTTTTAAATTTTGGTCAAAATTTATTAAAAAATATTGATTTAGGGTGAAGAGAATTATATAGAGGATTTGGAATAGTTAAAATTTTAAAAAAATATTCTGTTTTTTATAATATTTATCAAATAAATAATTTTAAAATTTATTTATTTAGATTTATTATTTGAATAATAATAATTTTATTTATATTATTGTTTAATAATTAATTTAAATAGCTTATAAATTAGAGCATGATATTGAAGATATTAAGGAGATAAAAATTATCTTTAAATATAATTTTAATTAAAATATTTATAAAAAAAAAATATTTTATTTTTACAATGAAAATGTAAAGTTTTAATTTAAACTATATAAATAAAAAGATAGAAATATTAATGGAATTTAACCACTAAAAATTAAGTTAGCAGCTTAATTTTAATCTTTATATTTCTTAATTTAATTGGAATATAAATAATTCAATATTATCATTAACAGTGATATACCTCTTTTTGGTTTCAATTAATTAATTAAATAAGGAGTTTAATAAACTCTTTCTTTTAAGTCGAAATTAAATGCAAATTGCTTCTTATTTTAAGATAAATTATTTAATATAATATTTTTTGAATGCAAATCAAATGTTTTATTTAAACTATAATCCTAATTTGTTCAATTTAATATATTTTGATTTCATTCATGGTATAAACCTATTAATAAAATTAAAATGAAAAAAAATCTAATTTTTGTTCAAAAAATAAAATTTACTAATTTAAATAAAGGAATAATTGGAAAAATAAGAGCAATTTCTACATCAAAAATTAAAAAAATTACAGTAACTAAGAAAAAGTGTAAGGAAAAAGGTATACGAGCTGAAGATTTAGGATCAAATCCACATTCAAATGGAGAACATTTTTCTCGATCTGAGAATGTTTTTTTTGATAAAATAATAGATAGAAATATTATAATATTAGAAATTAATATAATAATAATAAAAATATTTGTTATTAAAATAATTATCTATATTAAAATTATTAAACTTTTTGATTGGAAGTCAAATATACTAAATATATTATATAAATAATTAATTTCCTCATCAATAAATTGAAATATAGAGGAATAATCAAACAACATCAACAAAATGTCAATATCAAGCTGCTGCTTCAAATCCAAAATGATGGTTTCTAGAAAAATGATTTTTTAAATGACGTATTAAACAAATAAAAAGGAATAAAGTTCCAATAATTACATGTAATCCATGAAATCCTGTAGCTATAAAAAATGTTGACCCATAAATTCTATCAGCAATAGTAAAAGGTGCTTCTAAGTATTCATATGCTTGAAGAATAGTAAAATAAATTCCTAAAATAATAGTAATAAATAAGCCTTGGGTTATTTGAGAATTATTATTTTCTATAATAGCATGATGGGCTCAAGTTACAGATACTCCTGAGCTAATTAAAATAATAGTGTTTAATAAAGGAATTTGGAAGGGATTAAACGGAATAATTCTAGTGGGAGGTCAGATAGCCCCAATTTCAATATTAGGTGCAAGACTTCTATGAAAAAATGCTCAGAAAAAAGAAATGAAGAAAAAGATTTCAGATACAATAAATAAAATTATTCCTCATCGAAGACCTTTAGTAACTAAAATTGTATGCTTACCTTGTATTGTTCCTTCACGACAAATATCTCGTCATCATTGATATATTGTTATAATAATAATTAAATAACCTAAAATTAATAAATTTATATTAAAATTATGGAATCATTTTACTATACCTGTTACAAGAACTATAACTCCAATAGCTCCTGTAAGAGGTCATGGGCTATAATCTACTAAGTGAAATGGGTGATTAAAATTTGTTTTCATTAATTTACTTCTCTAGAATATAAAGTTCTTAAAATTGCAATAACATAGGATTGAATAACTGCTACAGCTGATTCTAAGATTAATAATAAAATTTGAATAATTACTAAAATAATAATTAAATAATTTGGGGAATTAGGTCCTGTTCCTCTTAGTAAAGTTATTAATAAATGTCCTGCAATTATATTAGCAGTTAATCGTACAGCTAAAGTTCTAGGACGGATAATATTTCTAATTGTTTCAATTAATACTATAAATGGCATTAAAATAGATGGAGTTCCTTGAGGAATTATATGAATAAATATATGTTGGGAATTATTAATTCATCCATAAATTATAAATCTTAATCATAAAGGTAAAGAAATAGATAAAGATAAAGTTAAGTGACTTGTTCTAGTAAAAATATAGGGAAATAACCCTAAAAAATTATTAAATAAAATAAATGAAAATATTGAAATAAAAATAAAAGTAGATCCTTGGAAATAATTATTTTTTAATAAAGTTTTAAATTCATTATGAAGTTTTAATAAAATAAAATTTCATAAAAAAAAATGACGATTTGGTATTAATCAAAATGAATATGGAATGAATATAATTCCTAAAATTGTTCTAATTCAATTAAAAGAAATATTGAATAAATTAGTTGAAGGGTCAAAAATTGAAAATAAATTACTTATCATTTTCAATTAAAATTTTTAAACTTAATATTTAAATTATTTTTATTTAATGTTTTTTTTTCAAAAATATAATAATTTATAATATTAAAAATTAAATAAATTAATAAAAAAAAAAAAAAAGAGATTAATCAATTAATAGGTATTATTTGAGGAATAAAAGAATATTACATATGTAATAATTTAAATTTGACATATTTATGTTATATATTTAACTAATTCTTTAAATATAATATTTCATTAGAAGTAAATGCTAATTTACTATAAAATGGTTTAAGAGACCAGTACTTGCTTTCAGTCATCTAATGAAGAATAATTATTAATTCAATTAATAAAATTTTTAATTGAAATTCTTTCAATTACAATAGGTATAAAACTATGATTAGCTCCACAAATTTCTGAGCATTGCCCATAAAAAATACCTGGACGATTAATAAAAAAATTAGTTTGATTTAATCGTCCTGGATTAGCATCTACTTTTACTCCTAATGATGGCACAGTTCAAGAGTGAATTACATCTGTAGCAGTAACTAGAATTCGAATTTGATTATTTATTGGTAAAATAATACGATTATCAACATCTAAAAGGCGAAAATCTCTGGGCTCAAGTTCGTTAGATGGGATTATATATGAGTCAAATTCAATATTATGAAAATCTGAATATTCATAACTTCAATATCATTGATGTCCAATAGATTTTAAAGTAATTAAAGGATTATTTAATTCATCTAATAAGTATAATAAACGTAAGGAAGGTAAAGCAATAAAAATTAAAGTAATTGCTGGAAGAATGGTTCAAATTAATTCAATTATTTGACCTTCTAATAAAAATCGATTAATATATTTATTAAATAATAATCTTGATATTAAATAACCTACTAAAATTGTAATTATAATAAGAATAACTAAAGTATGATCATGAAAAAAAATAATTTGTTCTATTAAAGGTGAAGCTCTATTTTGTAAATTAAGATTAGATCATGTTGCAATTTCTAAAAAAAGGATAATCCTTTATAAATGGGGTTTAAATCCATTACATATAATCTGCCATATTAGAAGTTTCTTAAAATAGGTAATTCGTTATATGAATGTTCAGCTGGGGGTAAATTTTGATATCATTCAATTGAAGATGATAAATTTAGGGTAAATAAAGCAATACGTTGATTAATTAAAGATTCTCAAATAATGATTAATATGAATATAATAGCTAATAAAGAAATATATGATCCTAAAGAAGAAATAATATTTCAAGAAATATAAGAATCAGGATAATCTGAATATCGTCGAGGTATACCTGCTAAACCTAAAAAATGTTGTGGGAAAAAAGTTAAATTTACTCCAATAAATATAATAAAAAATTGAATTTTTAAAAAATAAGGGTTTAAAGATAATCCTGTAAATAAAGGATATCAGTGAATAAATCCCCCTAAAATAGCAAATACTGCCCCTATAGATAATACATAATGAAAATGAGCAACTACATAATAAGTATCATGAAGGGTAATATCAATAGATGAATTTGATAAAATTACTCCTGTTAATCCCCCTACTGTGAATAAAAATACAAATCCTAATCTTCATAAAATAGAAGGAGAGTAATTAATTTGAGTTCCATGGAAAGTAGCTAATCAACTAAAAATTTTAATTCCAGTAGGAACGGCAATAATTATAGTTGCTGAAGTAAAGTAAGCTCGGGTATCAATATCTATTCCCACAGTGAATATATGATGAGCTCATACAATAAATCCTAGTAATCCAATAGCTAATATTGCATAAATTATACCTAAACATCCAAATGTTTCTTTTTTTCCTCTTTCTTGAGAAATAATATGAGAAATTATTCCAAATCCTGGTAAAATTAAAATATAAACTTCTGGATGTCCAAAAAATCAAAATAGATGTTGGTATAAAATTGGATCTCCCCCTCCAGCAGGGTCAAAAAAGGATGTATTAAGATTTCGATCTGTTAATAATATAGTAATAGCTCCAGCTAAAACCGGTAAAGATAATAATAATAAAAATGCTGTAATTCCTACAGCTCACACAAATAAAGGTATTTGATCAAAAGATAAATTATTTAATCGTATGTTAATAATTGTAGTAATAAAATTAATAGCTCCTAAAATAGATGAAATTCCCGCTAGATGAAGGGAAAAAATGGCTAGATCAACAGAGCTACCTCCATGAGCAATATTGGATGAAAGAGGGGGGTATACTGTTCATCCTGTTCCTGCTCCATTTTCTACAATTCTACTTGAAATTAATAAAGTTAATGAGGGGGGTAGAAGTCAAAAACTTATATTATTTATTCGGGGGAAAGCTATATCAGGGGCTCCTAATATTAAAGGAACAAGTCAATTTCCAAATCCTCCAATTATAATAGGTATAACTATAAAAAAAATTATAATGAAAGCATGTGCTGTCACAATAGTATTATAAATTTGATCATCTCCAATTAAAGATCCAGGGGTTCCTAATTCAGCTCGAATTAGTAATCTTAATGAAGTTCCAACTATACCAGCTCAAATTCCAAAAATAAAATATAATGTTCCAATATCTTTATGATTTGTTGAATAAAGTCATTTTCGCTAAATAAAATGGCTGAGTTTAAGCGATAAATTGTAAATTTATTTACGAGAAATATTTCTCTTTTATTAAGCTTTATATTCATAAAATGATATAAAATTGCAAATTTTAAGGAGTAGAAATTTCTATTAAGGCTTAAAGAATAATTTCTTTATAAATAATTTTGAAGATTATTAGTTTAATTTAACTTAAAACCTTAATAAAAAAAAAAAGTTCTAAAAATTATCCCAAATAAAGAAATAAATGAAAAAAAATTAATTAATAAAAAATAATTATTTTTAATATAAATTTTAAATCATTTTATTTTTAAGTAATTAAATATTAAAGCAGAATATCTAATACGAATATAAAAAAATAATATAATTAATCTTATTATAATAAAAATAAAAGTTAATATAAATATATTATTATTAATTAAAAAATTAATAATAATTCATTTAGGAAAAAATCCAATGAAAGGTGGTAATCCTCCTAAAGAAAGAAAATTGATTAATAAATTAATTTTAATAAAAAAATTTATATTATTAATAAATAATTGATTAATAAAATATATATTTAAAATATAAAATAAAAAACATATAATTCTAATTATGAATGAATATATAGAGATATAAAATAATCATAAAGTTTCACTAATTATAATTGATGATAATATTCACCCTAAATTATTAATAGATGAGAAAGCTATTAATTTACGTAATGAAGTTTGATTTAATCCCCCAATAGCTCCAATTATAATATTTATAATAATAATAATAATAATAAAATTATTATTTAAATAGTAAGATAAAATAATTATTGGGGTAATTTTTTGTCAAGTTATTAAAATAAAATTATTTATTCATGATAAACCTTCAACAATATTAGGAAATCAAAAATGAAAGGGAGTTCTTCCTATTTTTATAAGTATGGAAGAATTTAATATAATAGAAATAAAATTATTTATTTCAAAATTTTTTATTAGAGTTATTTTAATTAAAATTGTGAATAAAAAATTAATTGAAGCAATAGATTGGGTTAGGAAATATTTTAAAGATGCTTCAGTAGATAATAAATTATTTGAATTAGAAATTAAAGGAATAAATCTTAAAAGATTAATTTCTAACCCAATTCAACAACCAAATCATGAATTAGAAGAAATAGAAATTAAAGTTCTAAAAAATAATATAAAATAAAAGAATATTTTATTAGAGTTAAATAAAAAAATTTAAAATAAGAAAATTATTTCTTTTAAGAATTAAAAATTCAATATTTTTATATATTTTAGTGTAAGATGCACCATAGTTTTTGATACTGTTAGTTATAGTTTGATTCTATAAAATATAATAAAGGTAAAAATAACTTACTTAATTTATCCTATCAGAATAATCCTTTAATCAGGCACTTTATTTTTAAAAAAAAGGGAATTCCTTTATAGTTGGGGTATGAACCCAAAAGCTTATTTTAGCTTATTTTTAA